GTTTTCCTGTTTCCGGGGGGTTTACAGGAGCGTTAGTTATCTCAGGAGTTTAGGGGGGTAGGGGGGTTTACGCGAAAAAGCCAAAGGGGGTCATATAGATATCTTCCGACTAAATTTCACTATATTATGTCCTTGATATTTTTATATGTAATTCTTTAGTAAAGACTTTTCATCACTCATACTATTTCCATGCTTCCTATGATGACTCCCACCTTGTTAACTAGATTGCGTGCACTGTGAAATGTCTATTGAAAAGAAAAAGAAAAAAAAAAAGCCCAAGGCCCTATAAAAAAAAGGCCCGGCAGGGGGGCCGCTCCCGCTTTTGTATCCCCCCATTACCCTATGCCCGGGGAAATAATTTATGGGGGAGGTTTACAATTTGGGGCCCTGAAAAAGAACCCAATGGCCGGGAATAAATCACTCTGTGAAACCCCCACAATTTTTGTCCCTCACCTTCAATAAACGTTGGCATTAAGAAATGGACTTGTTGGTCGGCTCTTACTACATTAAATATTTGAGTTTGGCGGGATTTTGAGTAAAGGTATAACTTAACCTATGGGTTTTTGTGTTAGGTCTTAGATTTCGCCTGGTGTTTATAAGTACTTGTTTATTATTATTATCATGCTTTATGTAAAATTTTCGTATCATGTAATTCCTGAATGGTGTAACCCTAGATATGGTGATAAAACATATATGTACTTGAATGCCCTATGATATGGTTAATATAAATTAATGTTGATAATACATATATGTATTTAAAATTATTGTACATACACTACAAAGAATAGTTTAATTAAGAATCCTGGCTTTGGGAGCCAGGGGTGGGAGTTAAAATCTCCTTTCTTTGAGCAGTAGGGAGGATTTTAACCTCCGACATCTGGTTTACAAGACCAGGGCTCTGACGCTGAGCTACTAATGCAAGTTCATTCAAGTGCTTTATCCTCTGCATAACCTGCTAATGGTGTAAGGACTAGGAAGAGGAAAAAGTATAAAAAGGACGCAATTTGTCCAATAATAACAAACGGGTGTGATACAGGCATACCTCCAATTCAGGTGAGAATAATAACATCTGCAATTAGGGTTCAAAACAAGAATTGTGTAAGCGGCCGGAAGGTAAGACTTCGTTGTTTAGACGTGTGTAGAAATGGTACGAGCATCAGAATGAGGATTGAGGCCAGTAGGGCCAATACTCCTCCTAGTTTATTGGGGATGGAGCGTAGAATTGCATACGCGAACAGGAAATATCATTCTGGTTTGATGTGGGGAGGGGTAACTAGTGGATTGGCGGGGGTGAAGTTGTCTGGGTCTCCCAGTAGGTTGGGCGAAAATAGAGCTAGACATGTGAGGGCAATGACAAGTACTGCGAACCCCAGTAAGTCTTTATATGAGAAATAGGGGTGGAAGCTTATTTTATCTGCGTCTGAATTTAGGCCGAGGGGATTATTTGATCCTGTTTGATGAAGGAAAAGAAGGTGTACCATGCTTGCTCCTGCAATTACGAATGGGAATAGGAAGTGGAAGGCAAAGAATCGGGTAAGGGTTGCATTGTCTACTGAGAACCCACCTCAGATTCATTGGACTAAAGAGCTACCTACGTAGGGTACTGCGGAAAGTAGGTTAGTAATAACGGTTGCACCTCAAAAGGACATTTGGCCTCAGGGTAGTACATAGCCAACGAAAGCAGTTATTATAACTAAAAGTAGAAGGACTACTCCGATGTTTCATGTTTCTTTATAGAGGTATGAGCCGTAGTAAAGTCCGCGGCCAATATGGGCATAAATACATACAAAGAAGAAGGATGCACCGTTAGCGTGAAGGTTTCGGATGAGTCAGCCATAATTTACGTCCCGACAAATGTGGGCAACGGAAGAAAAAGCCGTAGCAATATCAGAGGTATAGTGTATGGCTAAAAATAGTCCTGTGAGGATCTGGATAATTAAGCAGAGTCCTAGGAGAGATCCGAAGTTTCATCACACTGAAATATTTGAGGGGGCGGGTAGGTCAACTAGGGCATTGTTTGCGATTTTGAGGAGAGGGTGTGTCTTTCGTAGACTTGCCATTAGCGGGTTCTTGTAGTTGAATAACAACGGTGGTTTTTCAAGCCATTGGTTCTGGTTAAAGTCCTGGCAGGAATTATGACTTATATTATGTCTTTATTTTTAATTGGATTAGTTCTAGGGTTGGTTGCAGTTGCTTCAAACCCTTCTCCTTACTTTGCTGCCTTGGGGTTAGTAGTTGTGGCGGGCATGGGGTGCGGAGTATTGGTAGGTCATGGGGGACCCTTTCTATCATTGGTGTTGTTTTTGATTTATCTGGGTGGTATATTAGTTGTGTTTGCATATTCGGCGGCGCTTGCCGCTGAGCCGTATCCGGAGAGTTGGGTGAGTGGTCCTGTTGTAGGTGATATGTTGATGTACCTAGTAGGGGTGGGGGTGGCTTCTAGTGTATTTTGAGGGGGGTGATATGAGTCCTCATGGGTGCCGGCTGATGAGCTTAGTGAGCTCTCTGTATTGCGAGGCGATATTGGAGGGGTTGCGTTAATGTATTCATTAGGGGGAGGTATACTGGTACTTAGTGCGTGGGTTTTGCTCCTTACCTTATTTGTTGTGTTGGAGTTAACTCGTGGACTAAGTCGGGGGGCTCTTCGGGCAGTTTAACGGGTAAATAATAAGGCAGCGAGGGTTAAGGTGAGAAGGAATAGGGTGAGATATGTTTTAATTATTCCTTGTTGGGTATTACTTGTTGTTGTAATCAAGGGAATATTTGATGAAGAGATTGCTTTGGGACCAACTTTCTCTAGTCAAGTTTGGTCAATTAGTTGGCTGGCAAGTGCCTGTCCTAAAACTAGATTTAGTTTGGGTATAAATCGGTGAATGATCGAGGGGAAAAAGCCTAGTATGTTGGAGAAGTGGTGAGTAACTAGATTAGGGGTGATTTTGTACTGTTTATTGGTCAATGTTGCCAGCTCGAGGGCAATAAATAATCCTGTAATTGTAACTCCGAGGGCAGCTAATTTGAGTAAGGGGGGTATGGATATCACAGGGGTCTTGAGGGGGGTAATGCTTGAAATGATTAGGAGGCCAGCGACAATGCTTCCTCATGCAAGTCGTTTTAAGGGATTAATAACTGCTGGGTTGTTCTCATTGATGGGAGAAATAGGGTTAAATCGTGGGTAGCCCATAGAGACAAAGAATACTACGCGGAGACTGTAGATGGCCGTGAATGAGGTGGCTAGAAGGGTTAGGACTAGGGCTCAGGCGTTTAGGTGGGATGTGTTTAGTGCCTCAATGATGGCATCTTTGGAGAAGAACCCTGCCAGGAAGGGGGTGCCTGTGAGGGCTAAACTACCAATAGTGAGGCAGGAGGATGTAAAGGGGGTAAGGTGATGTATGCCTCCTATTTTTCGGATATCTTGTTCGTCGTTGAGACTGTGAATAATTGAGCCAGAACAGAGGAATAATATTGCCTTGAAGAAGGCGTGGGTGCAAATGTGTAGGAAGGCTAATTGGGGCTGATTTAGTCCAATAGTGACTATTATTAGGCCAAGTTGACTTGATGTGGAGAATGCTACAATTTTCTTGATATCATTTTGGGTCAGGGCACAGGTGGCTGTGAATAGTGTTGTTAGGGCTCCTAGGCATAGGCAGGTGGTGAGGGCAGTTTGATTATTTTCTAGGAGTGGGCTTGTTCGTACTAAAAGAAAAATACCGGCGACGACTATAGTGCTTGAATGCAGTAGGGCAGAGACCGGTGTAGGACCCTCTATAGCAGAGGGGAGTCAAGGGTGGAGACCAAATTGGGCAGATTTACCTGTAGCGGCGATAATCAGGCCTAGTAGCGGTAGGGTCAGATCTAGGTCTTTTGTTGCCACAAAAATTTGTTGTAGCTCTCAGGAGTTAGCGTTGGTTGCTATTCATGCTATTGTGAATAGCAGTCCAATGTCTCCGACCCGGTTATACACAACGGCCTGGAGGGCCGCTGTGTTGGCATCTGCTCGTCCGTACCATCAGCCAATGAGAAGAAATGACATAATGCCTACTCCTTCCCAACCAATGAAAAGCTGGAATAGATTATTTGCTGTAACAAGAATAATTATGGCAATAAGGAAAATTAGGAGATATTTAAAAAATCGATTTATGTATGGGTCTGCGTGTATATATCATGATGCAAATTCTAGAATGGATCAGGTGACATAGAGGGCAATGGGTACAAAGATAACTGAGTAGTGGTCAAATTTGAAACTAATGTTCACGTCGAAGGTCAGTGTGTTCATTCAATTTCATGAGGTGATAATTGTTTCTGCTCCTTCGTTAAGAAACAGGAATAGGGGAATTAGGCTGATGAAGAAGGCTAGGGCGACTGCTGTCTTAACATGTGAGACGGCCCAGTCGGGGTTTCGAGGGCGAGGCTCTAGAGTCGTAAAAATAGGATATGCTAACAGTAAAAAGATAATGACTAAGCTGGATGATATAATAAGTGATGAGGAGTGCATAGCTGCTACTTGGATTTGCACCAAGAGTTTTTGGTTCCTAAGACCAATGGATGAGCTGTTATCCTTTAGGAGCAGGCCGAGTGAGCCCTGGGGTCCAACCAAGGTCACGGAGATTAGCAGTCTTCGTTGCTGGCGAGCCTCTCTCGGTGGATAAGGGGATTTTAACCTCTGTCTTTAGAATCACAATCTAATATTTTTGTTAAACTATATCTACAGGTGGTTCAGCCTCATACTAGTTCGGGCTTTAAGACAATTAGAAGCAGGGGGAGGAGGTGAAGGGCTATGACTAGGTGCTCCCGCGTGTAGGAAGGGTTTAGGCTAATAATATGTGCTGGGAGTGGGCCCCGCTGGGTCATGAGGAATATATAGAGTGAATAGCTTGCGGTAATGAGGGTTCCTGCCCCTGTGAGTACGAGGGTTCATCACGATCAACCAAATAATGAGGTAATAATTAAAAGTTCCCCTATGAGGTTGGGCAGGGGGGGAAGGGCTAAGTTTGCGAGGCTGGCAATAAATCATCATGTTGCTATGAGTGGAAGTACTATTTGTAACCCTCGAGCTAATAGTATTGTCCGGCTATGGAGGCGTTCGTAATTTGTGTTGGCCAAGCAGAAAAGGGCTGAGGATGTTAGGCCGTGTGCAATTATGAGAATTACGGCGCCGGCAAGGCCCCATGGTGTTTGGATAAGAATACCTCCAACGACTAGGCCCATGTGGCTTACGGATGAGTAAGCGATGAGGGATTTAAGATCTGTTTGGCGAAGGCAGGTGGAGCCAGTTATAATTACACCTCAGAGGGCGAGGATAATAAATGGATAACTTAATTCTTTAGTGAGAGGTTCCAATATGGTCATTATTCGGATTATGCCGTAGCCCCCTAGTTTTAGAAGAACTGCAGCCAGGACTATTGAGCCTGCAACTGGGGCTTCTACATGTGCTTTTGGCAGCCATAGATGTGCTCCGTATAGGGGTATTTTTACTAAAAATGCAATCAGGCAGCCTGCCCATCAAATCTTATCAGCATAAGATGAAAGGGGGGTAGAGCTGGCATATTGGATGGTTAAGAGGGAGAGGGAGCCTGTATCTTTCTGAAGAAGTAATAGGGCGACTAGTAACGGGAGAGAGCCTGCCAGGGTATAAAACAAAAAATATACTCCTGCATTAAGACGTTCTGCTTGGTTACCTCAGCGAGTAATAATAATTAGCGTGGGGATAAGAGTAGCTTCAAATATGACATAAAATATAAGTAGTTCAGTGGCACCAAATGCTATAATAAGGAACACTTGCAGTGATGTCAATAGGCTAATGTAGGTTCGTTGGCGGTTAATAGGTTCGAGTGCTGTGTGGTTTTGGCTTGCCAAAATCATAAGGGGGAGTAGTCAGCAGGTGAGGACAAGAAGGGGGGTTGAGAGGGGGTCTGTGGCTATGAAGGGTGTGAGGCAAGACCAGCCTGTTTCGGATGTATTTTTTAGTCAGGTGAGGCTGGCTAATGCAATGACTAGGCTGTGAGAGAGAGTAGTAGGTCACAATCATTTGGCAGGGGCAAGCCAGGCTGTGGGGAGAAGCATTAGAGTGGGAATTAGGATTTTTAGCATTGTAAGAGGTTTAAGGTCTGAAGGCGGTCCGAGCCATGTGTGCGAGCTGTGGCTACCAGCAGGGCAAGCCCCGCGCTTGCTTCACAAGCTGAAAAAGCTAACAGAAGCATAGGAGCCGCAGAGAAACTTGTGGAGCCCAGTTGGAGGGTTCAAATTGAAAGTCCAATAAATAAAGAGAGCATCATCCCTTCTAAGCATAAAAGAGCGGAGAGGAGGTGGGTTCGATGGAATGCTAGGCCTGTCAATCCTAGAGTAAAGGCCGATGAGAAAGCGAAGTGAGCGGGAGTCATTAGACAATTATGGACTTTAACCATAAGCTTTTGAGCCGAAATCAAATATTTTTTTTAAACTAATTGGCTATTCGGCTCATTCTAACCCTCCTTGAATTCACTCGTAGACTAAGCCAAGGGTGAGAAGAATAAGCACGGCTACGGCTCAGAAGAGTGTCAATAAAGGGGAGGTTAATTGGTCTCCTCATGGGAGGGGGAGGAGAAGGGCAATTTCTAAATCGAAAAGTAGGAAGAGAATGGCGACTAGGAAGAAGCGGAGGGAAAATGGTAGGCGGGCTGATCCTAAAGGGTCGAAACCACATTCATATGGGGAGAGCTTTTCGTGGTCGGGGGTCATTTGGGGGAGTCAGAAGGATACAATGGCCAGGACTACGGAAAGCAAAATAGTGATGGTAATTACAGCTATTGCTACGTTCATTATCTTTCCTTGGATTTTAACCAAGACCGGGTGATTGGAAGTCACTTATACTAGTTTTAATACTAGAAAGATTAAGAGCCTCATCAGTAGATAGAGATATATAGGAATAATCAGACAACGTCTACGAAATGTCAGTATCAGGCAGCTGCTTCGAACCCGAAATGGTGTTCGGATGTAAAATGGTATTGGATTTGCCGTAGGAGGCAAACGGCTAAAAATGTGGAGCCAATAATAACGTGTAGTCCGTGGAATCCGGTGGCTACGAAAAATGTAGAGCCGTATACGCCGTCTGCAATTGTAAAGGGGGCTTCATAGTATTCCAAGGCTTGAAGAAATGTAAAGTAAAAGCCTAGAAGAATAGTTAAGGCTAGTGATTGAATGGTCTGTTTTCGTTCACCTTCCATAATGCTGTGGTGGGCCCAGGTAACTGTTACCCCGGAGGCAAGCAGGACAGCTGTATTAAGGAGGGGGACTTCAAATGGGTCAAGGGTTGTAATGCCCGTGGGGGGCCAGCAGCCCCCTAACTCAGGAGTGGGAGCGAGGCTTGCGTGGTAAAAGGCTCAGAAGAACCCTAGGAAAAAGAATACTTCGGAGGTAATGAAAAGAATTATTCCGTATCGAAGACCTTTTTGTACGGGGGGCGTGTGATGTCCTTGGAATGTACCTTCTCGTACGATATCTCGTCATCATTGATATATTGTAAGAAGCAGTAGAGCTGTTCCTAAGGTTATTAAGGTTGTTGAGCGAAAATGAAATCAGGTCGCGAGGCCTGATGTTATCAGGAGGGCAGCAATTGCCCCTGTTAGGGGTCAAGGGCTGGGGTCAACTATGTGGTAAGGGTGTGCTTGATGGGCCATTAGACGTTTTCTTGTAGGTACAGTGTTAGCAGGAGAACGAAGACGTAGGCTTGAATTATTGCTACGGCAACTTCTAACAGGGTAAGGAGAACCAATACTGTTGTTGTGATAATTGCGACGGTTGGTATTAGGGGAAGAAGTACGAAGGCACCTGTAGCAATTAATTGAATTAATAGGTGACCGGCTGTTAAATTGGCTGTTAGCCGTACCCCTAGGGCAAGGGGGCGAATAAAGAGACTAATTGTTTCGATAATAATAAGCACTGGAATAAGGGGGCCGGGTGTGCCTTCTGGTAGGAGGTGTCCTAGGGCGTGGGTTGGTTGGTTTCGCATGCCAATAATAACAGTTGCTAATCAGAGAGGTACCGCGAGCCCTAAATTTAGTGATAGTTGGGTGGTGGGGGTAAAAGTATAGGGAAGAAGTCCTAATATATTTAGGGAAATTAAAAAGATCATTAATGAAGTTAGGAGGGCGGCTCACTTGTGACCCCCAATATTTAGGGGGAGGAGAAGCTGTTGAGTAAAACGGTTAATAAATCAACCTTGAAGCGAGAGGAATCGGTTATTTAATCATCGAGTTGTAGGTGTGGGGTAAAGGAGTCAGGGTAGGGTAAGGGCAAGGGCTATTAATGGGATTCCAAGATAGGTGGGGCTTATAAACTGGTCAAAAAAGCTTAGTGTCATGGTCAAGTTCAGGGGTCTGTTTTAGGTTTTTCTGCGCTTTGCAGAGTAGGAGTGTTTGGGAAGGTGTGGGCTGTAACTTTAGCGGGAATAACGGCCAGGAAGACCATTCACGAGAAGACTAAAATAGCAAATCAAGGTGCGGGGTTGAGTTGGGGCATGTCGTTAGGGGTGGTTGGGGGCCACCAATCTTTAGCTTAAAAGGCTAACGCTATACCCTATTTAGCTTCCTAGCGAGGCGTCTTCAAGTATTCGAGATGATCAATTTTCAAAGTGTTCTAGGGGAACTGCTTCCACTACAATAGGTATAAAGCTGTGATTTGCTCCGCAGATCTCAGAGCATTGTCCGTAGAATACGCCTGGTCGGGATGCGATAAAGGCTGTTTGATTAAGGCGTCCTGGGACTGCGTCCATTTTTACCCCTAGGGCTGGGACTGCCCATGAGTGGAGTACATCGTCTGCAGATACTAAAACTCGGATGGGGGATTCAACTGGAATAACCATGCGATGGTCGGCTTCTAATAGGCGGAATTGTCCAGGGGTTAGGTCCTGGGTGGGGATTATGTATGAATCAAATCCAAGATCTTCGTAGTCAGTGTATTCATAGCTTCAGTATCATTGGTGGCCAACGGCTTTAATTGTTAACAGGGGATTGTTAATTTCATCTATAAGGTACAGAATTCGAAGGGAGGGTAGTGCAATTAGAATTAAAATGATAGCTGGGAGGATTGTTCAGATAATTTCAATCTCTTGTGAATCTAAAATATATTTGTTCGTTAATTTAGTGGTAACTATAGCAAGAATAATGTAAAGCACTAGTGTGCTAATTAGGAAGACGATTATTAAAGCATGGTCGTGAAAATGAAGAAGTTCTTCTATAACAGGTGAAGCTGCATCTTGAAATCCAAGCTGTGACGGATGGGCCATTAAAAGCAAGACACGCGGGGGTTTAACCCACACTTCCGTCTCGACAAGGCGGTGTAATGTACTTTTTTACTAGTGTCTTATAAAGAAAGTGGCAGAGCGGTTATGTGGTCGGCTTGAAACCGACCTATGGGGGTTCGACTCCTCCCTTTCTCGTTAGTCTGCTTGTACTTGTACAAAGGCAGGCTCCTCGAATGTGTGGTAAGGGGGAGGGCAGCCATGCAGTCATTCTACATTGGTTGTTGTTAAATCTGTTGCTAGAACTTCACGTTTGGCGGCGAATGCCTCTCAAATAATAAATAAGAACATAATAACAGCCACTAACGAGATAAGTGATCCGATTGAGGAGACTGTATTTCATAGGGTATAGGCGTCAGGGTAGTCGGAGTATCGTCGGGGCATTCCGGCTAATCCGAGGAAGTGTTGTGGGAAGAAGGTTAAGTTTACCCCCAAGAACATAATGCCGAAATGGATTTTTGTCCAAGTGCTGTGGAGTGTATATCCTGAGAATAGCGGGAATCAGTGCACGAAGGCGGCGACAATGGCAAATACGGCCCCCATAGATAGTACGTAGTGGAAGTGGGCTACTACATAGTATGTATCGTGTAGTACAATATCTAGAGATGAATTGGCCAGAACAATACCTGTAAGCCCGCCTACTGTAAATAGGAAGATAAAGCCAAGGGCCCATAAAAGGGGTGTCTCTCATTTAATAGAGCCCCCATGTAGAGTTGCAAGTCAGCTAAATACTTTAACACCGGTGGGAATTGCGATGATTATTGTGGCAGACGTAAAGTAAGCACGTGTGTCTACGTCCATACCAACTGTGAATATGTGATGAGCCCATACAATAAATCCTAGGAGGCCAATAGCCATTATTGCTCAGACCATGCCTATATATCCAAAGGGTTCTTTTTTGCCAGAGTAATAGGCGACAATATGTGAAATCATACCAAAGCCAGGCAGAATAAGAATATATACCTCCGGGTGCCCAAAAAACCAGAATAGGTGTTGGTAAAGGATTGGATCTCCCCCTCCGGCCGGGTCGAAGAAGGTGGTGTTAAGGTTTCGGTCCGTAAGGAGCATTGTAATACCTGCAGCGAGAACTGGTAGAGAGAGAAGGAGAAGAACAGCGGTAATTAAGACGGCTCACACAAATAGGGGCGTCTGGTATTGGGAGATGGCCGGAGGCTTCATATTAATAATTGTGGTAATAAAATTGATTGCCCCAAGAATTGAGGAGATACCTGCTAAGTGGAGTGAAAAGATTGTTAGGTCGACTGATGCTCCTGCGTGGGCTAAGTTGCCAGCCAGGGGCGGGTACACTGTTCAGCCGGTCCCGGCGCCTGCCTCTACTCCAGAGGAGGCAAGTAGTAGCAGAAAAGAAGGGGGAAGAAGTCAGAAACTTATATTATTTATACGAGGAAATGCTATATCTGGGGCTCCAATCATTAGGGGAATTAATCAGTTTCCAAAACCTCCGATTATAATTGGCATTACTATAAAGAAAATCATTACGAAGGCATGTGCCGTAACGATTACATTATAAAATTGGTTGTCTTCAAGGAGAGCGCCCGGGTGGCTTAGTTTTGCTCGAATGAGTAGGCTGAGGGCTGTGCCTACTATACCGGCTCAGGCACCAAATAATAGATAAAGGGTGCCGATGTTTTTGTGATTAGTGGAGAAAAATCAACGTGTGATGGCCACAGGTAAGATGGGTGAGTTTTTTAGCGATGGATTGTAGCCCCACAAACAGAGGTTTGAATCCTTTTTTTACCAGAAGTTTTGAGGTGTTATACATATCAGATTGCAAATTTGAAGATGCAGGTTAGTTGTTTGCCGGGACTTTCCCCCGCCTTCAGCCCGCTTTTTAGGCGGGGGAAAGGTAGATGGATGCTCGCTGGTTTGAGCGCTTAGCTGTTAACTAAGATCTTGCAGGATCGAGGCCTGCCCTTCTAGGAAGGCTTTAGCTTAATTAAAGTACCTGTTTTGCATACAGGAGATGTGGGGTAGTGTCCCGCAAGCCTTATCAGGGACTGGGGGACTTCCACCCTCACTTAGGGCTTTGAAGGCCCTTGGTCTTGTTTTAACCTAAGTCCCTTAAAGGGTTATTAGTGCTATTGCGGCGGGTGTTAGGGGTAGAAGCAGTAGCGTAGCTATGGCTGAGGTAGCAAGTGGCAGTGTTAGTTGTAAGGAGGGGAGGCGTCATGGGGAAATTGCGGTGAGGTTGTTGGGTGAAATAGTTAATGCCATTGCGTATGATAGTCGTAGGTAAAAATATAGGCTGAGGAGGGCGGTTATTGCTGCTAGTGTTGCAGCTGGGGCGAGGTCTTGTTTAGTAAGTTCTTGAAGGATAAGTCATTTTGGCATAAAGCCTGTAAGTGGTGGGAGTCCCCCTAAGGATAATAATAAAAGGGGTGCAAGGGCTGTTAGGGCGGGGGTTTTTGCTCATGAGGTTGCTAGAGTATTAATGTTGGTTGCTTTATTAAGTTTAAACATAAGAAATGCTGAGAATGTTATAATGAAGTATGTGAATAATGTTAAAATAGTCAAGGAGGGGGAGAATTGTAGCACAATTACTATTCAGCCTAGGTGTGCGATGGAGGAGTAAGCAAGAATCTTGCGAAGTTGGGTTTGGTTAAGGCCTCCTCAGCCTCCTACAATGGTTGAGGTGAGTCCTAGAATGATTAGAAGGGTGGTGTTGGCACAGGGGGTTTGGACTAATAAGGCAAATGGGGCAAGTTTTTGCCAGGTAGACAAAATAAGTCCTGTGGTTAGGTCTAGGCCCTGAAGTACTTCAGGCAGTCATGAGTGCACAGGTGCAAGTCCCACTTTTAGTGCGAGGGCCAAAGTGACAAGGGCAGTTGGGAAAGGGTGGGCAATTTGTAAAAGGTCCCATTGTCCAGTTAATCAAGCGTTGGTGGTGCTGGCAAAGAGTAGTATGGCTGCTCCGGCAGCTTGAATTAAGAAATATTTTGTGGCTGCTTCAACTGCTCGGGGGTGATGGTGTTGAGCTATTAGGGGAATGATGGCAAGAGTATTTATTTCCAGGCCTATTCAGGCTAGTAGTCAGTGGGAGCTTGCGAAGGTGGTAGTAGTGCCTAAACCAATACCAAATAGCAGGGCGGTTAAGATGTAAGGGTTCATTAGTAAAGGAGGGATTTTAACCTTCGTGTTTGGGGTATGGGACCAAGAGCTTAGAATTAGCTGACTTTACTAGGAAATAGTGTAGTGGGAGCACCAGGAGTTTTGCTCTCCTTAGGCGGGGTTCGAGTCCCCCTTTTCTAAGAAGCGGGGGGGATTTGAACCCCCATAAGTCACTCTATCAAAGTGGCCCTTTACTTCAGGCACGGCTTCTTATCTATAGCTGGGGTGGCAGGCCAGCAAATGCAATGGGGAGGGCTAGGTGTCAGATAACCAGGGCTAGTGTAAGTGGGAGGAAGTTTTTTCAAATTAGATGTATAAGTTGGTCGTAGCGGAATCGTGGGTAAGAGGCTCGGACTCATAGGAATAAGACGGACAGAAGGGCTGCTTTGGTTATTAGGTTAACTGCGGTGAGTTCAGGTAGCATTGGAAAATGGGAGGCCCCTAAAAAGAGGGTAGCGGAAAGCGTGTTTATAAGCAGAATGTTAGCATATTCGGCCAGGAAAAATAGGGCGAATGGGCCACCCGCATACTCGACATTGAAGCCAGAGACTAGTTCGGATTCGCCTTCAGTAAGGTCAAAGGGTGCACGGTTTGTCTCTGCAAGGGTTGAAATATATCACATTGCGGCTAGTGGTCAGGCTGGGAGTAGTATTCAGACGCTTTCTTGGGCAATGTTGAAGGTTTGTAGTGTGAAACCTCCTGTAAAGATAATGGTACTTAATAGGATTAAGCCTAGACTAACTTCATATGAAATGGTTTGGGCTACAGCCCGAAGGGCCCCGATGAGAGCGTATTTTGAATTTGATGCTCAACCTGAGCCTAGAATGGAGTAGACAGCGAGGCTTGATAGGGCCAAAATAAATAGGATCCCAAGGTTTAAGTCAATTACTGGGTAGGGGAGAGGTATAGGGGCTCAAAGGGTTAAGGCAAGTGTGAGTGCGAGTAGTGGGGCGAGGAGGAATAGTACTGGGGAAGAAGTGGAGGGGCGAACGGGCTCTTTAATAAAGAGCTTCACACCGTCAGCGATAGGCTGTAATAGTCCGTAAGGCCCTACAATATTTGGGCCTTTTCGTAGTTGTATATACCCTAGTACCTTACGTTCTAAAAGTGTGAGGAAGGCGACGGCTAAGAGGATGGGGACAATGAAGGCCAAGGGATTGAGAATATGGGTAATAAGGACTGAAATCATAGTTAAGGAGAGGACTTGAACCTCTGTAAAAAGGGCTTAGGTCTTTTGCATTCACCGGGCTCTGCCACCCCAACATGCCGTTCTCTCAGGCACTGGGGGTATGCCCTCTTGCCTACTTTAGTTGTTTTCACTAGGTGGGGGTGAGGCTTGCTTAGAGCAGGGGCCTCTTCTTTTCGGTCCTTTCGTACTGGAAAAGAGCACACCATAGATAGAAACTGACCTGGATTACTCCGGTCTGAACTCAGATCACGTAGGACTTTAACCGTTGAACAAACGGACCCTTAATAGCGGCTGCACCATTAGGATGTCCTGATCCAACATCGAGGTCGTAAACCCCCTTGTCGATATGGGCTCTAAAAGGGGATTGCGCTGTTATCCCTAGGGTAACTCGGTCCGTTGATCGGCATTGCCGGATCTTATTGGTCAGATATTCTGTTAATTAGAGCTGCGGCTCTTAGTTGTAGGAGGGGGTGCTCCCTTTCCACGTGGGGGTTTTTTGTTTCCCCGCGGTCGCCCCAACCAAAGACATTAGGGAAGGGTTCCATTAGTTCAGGCCTTTATAGAGGGTTACTTGACAGGATCTTCTTTGGTGTCTAAAGCTCCATAGGGTCTTCTCGTCTTATGTTTATATCCCCGCTTCTGCACGGGGAGATCAATTTCATTGACTTGAAAGAGGAGACAGTTAAGCCCTCGTTGTGCCATTCATACAGGTCTTCATTTAAAAGACAAGTGATTGCGCTACCTTTGCACGGTCAAAATACCGCGGCCGTTAAACTAATAGTCACAGGGCAGGCGGGACCTCTTATTCTTTAGCTTTGCAAGAGGCGATGTTTTTGGTAAACAGGCGAGGCTTGATTTGTTTGCCGAGTTCCTTCTCTTTCTCTTAGTCTTTCCTTAAATGCACACCTGTGTAGGGTTAACGGTTTATGTTTGAATTTTTTTCTGGTTGTTTGGGTTGTTGTTCAGGTCCCTCTTCGTTTGGGGCCGTTAATGCTCGGTGCGGGTTCGTTCCGAATTACATGTGTGCGAGGAGAGAGGCTTGGCTCTCTTATTACTCATATTAGCAGGGTCTCTCCCATGTGTGCATGGGATGGCCCGGTAGGGAAGGGGGGAGTAAGAATTAATGATCAGGATAGAGAGGGGTAGTGATGTATTTGAGCTATAACGCTTTCTACTGGGGTGGCTGCTTTTAGGCCCACCCAAATACTTACCTTTATTTAATTATGATCTTTTTCCTCCCGGAAAAGTTGTATCTTGTTTCAAAGGGGCTGTACCCCCTTTGAATAACTCTCACAGTTTCTTGTGGTATCAGGTGGGGTAATACTGAGGTGAATAAAGAATCTGAGAGGCTGAACTTCTATCCATTTCTCGGGCAACCAGCTATAACTAGGTTCGGTAGGTTTATCACCTCTACTCAAAGCTCATTCCACTCTTTTGCCACAGAGACGGGTTCGCCCTATAAATAGGCTGTCTTGGAGTAGCTCCCCTAGTTTCGGGGTGTCAAACTAAAGCACTCTTTGCTTGGGTCACGCTGGCTAAATCATGATGCAAAAGGTACGAGAATAAATCTCTGCTTTACTTAGCTTCACTGGGTTGTTTCATTTCTCTTTCAGCGATCCCTTGCGGTACTTTCTCTATTGCTCCTAAGTCCTTTTTCTGTCGCCCATACTAAAGGGGAAAAATGGTTTGTTTAATTGAAACATTCGTGCATTTGGGGTTATAAATAATGGTTGGTTGTTGTTGTGTTTGTGGGCTAGCTGTTGGGCATCAGGGTGATCCGATTTGCACGGATGTCTCTTCAGTGTAAGGGAAGTATTATTCTATTTTAACTACACTCTGATATTACCAAGTGCACCTTCCGGTACCCTTACCATGTTACGACTTGCCTCCCCTCTGCGATTTTTGGGTTTTTAATTACTTAAAGTGGTAGGCTTGGGGAGAGTGACGGGCGGTGTGTGCGCGCTTCAGGGCCGATTTCAGCGGAACACGCTATTTTCCGCTTACTACTAAATCCTCCTTCAGGCGCGTGTTTCAGTGCGCCGTTCGTGTTCCCTAGTGTAGGGAATGTAGCCCATTTCTTCCCCTTCCATGCGCTACACCTCGACCTGACGTTTTGGGTTGTGCCAGTTGTGCTTACTTTTAGTCCTTCACAGGGTAAGCTGACGACGGCGGTATATAGGCGGGATAAACAAGGAAGGGTGAGGTTGAACGGGGGTTATCGGTTCTAGAACAGGCTCCTCTAGGGGGGTCTAAAGCACCGCCAAGTCCTTTGGGTTTTAAGCTGGTGCTCGTAGTTCCCAGGCGGGCAGGGTATGTGATATATTACCAAGGTTTAGGGCTAGGCATAGTGGGGTATCTAATCCCAGTTTGTGCCAGAGCTTTCGTGGGGTCAGGGGTTGTAAAGCTACCTTCGTGGTTGATCTTCTAGCCTTCGGATGCGTATAACAGCTTTGAAGGTGTGCGGCTTTAGTCTTTATTTTCCATAACCACTCTTTACGCCGAATGGTATCAACTTGGGTCTCTCGTATAGCCGCGGTGGCTGGCACGAGGTTTACCGGCCCTCTTAGCTTTAACTAAGTCAAGTTTTCACTTATGGCTTAATGTTTATCACTGCTGAGTTCCCTTGAGGGTGTGGCTAAGCAAGGTGTCATGGGCTTACAGATGTGTGCCTGATACCAGCTCCTTGCTCCCGGGCAGGGAGCTGTAGGGCATTCTCACAGGGGGGCGGATACTTGCATGTGTAAATTTGGCTAAAGTTGATAGTAAAGTCAGGACCAAGCCTTTGTGCGGGCGGGGCTTTCTAGGGCCCATCTTAACATCTTCAGTGTTATGCTTTAATTAAGCTACGCTAGC